ACTGGGTAAATCCAGCCTATTCTTGAAATGAACAGCTCACACACACTCCCTTTCCAAAAAAGATCAATACACCGAAGACTACACTTAGATTTATTGGATTTGTTGCTAAAATATCGGTATTAAACCCGAAACTCCCGGCGGATGGCCAGTGACCCAAGTAAACGAAAGAATCGGTTAAATTTTTCATATAATCTCCTCTTCTAGCTAAACTAAAAAAAAAGAACTCTGTCCTTTTTTTTTATTATTTCTTTTTTTCAATAAAAATAAAATTTCATTTAATATAATAATTTATAATTTTATTTACCTATTTGGATATTGGATATTTGTAAACAGAAACCTATTCTATTTACAAATTGATTTTCCAAAATTATGAATTTTCAATAAAAATAATGAGACTTTTTAGAATTAAGCTATAATTTGAGACCAAGTTTTATGTCAATTTTAAAAAACCTACACTTCCTTTTTTCGCAACACTCCTTAAATCTTCAAAAAAGTTTGCATTAAACTAAAAAAATAAGGGGAAGGAAGAAAGCGAATCGATGTGCTAATTCCCCATCCTCAAATTAGTCCTTCCCAAGGATTGTTGGCTCAATGAATAATTGTAGGAATGAAATCTTGATAGAATTAAAAAAACTATGAAAAAAAATCAGAATTTTCTGATTTATATGATTAAACAAAAGGATTCGCAAATAAAAGCGCTAATGCTACAACCAGACCATAAATTGTTAAAGCTTCCATAAAAGCCAAACTAAGCAATAAAGTACCTCGTATTTTTCCTTCTGCCTCAGGTTGTCTCGCGATACCTTCGACAGCTTGACCCGCAGCTGTACCTTGACCAACTCCAGGTCCAATAGAAGCAAGCCCAACAGCCAACCCAGCAGCAATAACCGAAGCAGCAGAAATCAGTGGATTCATGATAAGTTCCTCACACCAAAATAAAGAAATAGTTAATGATACAATCATCCAATGACTTAGGACTTAATTATAATTAAATCATCACTAAGAAGATTCATCCAGCCAAAATAACCAAAAACTTTAATTGAAATAATATAATTAGATTTTTGAATCATAAGAATTACTTTGATATTAGTTCCTATCCACAGGATTTTAAAAAATTCATAATATAGATATAGACAACTTTTTTATGACATTTCTTTTTTGTTAACCATTCTTTGAATTCTTCGTTATTATTTTTTTTTTCAGCCAATTCACAGATAAAAAGGAAGAACTTCTAATCGAATCCGTATCTAATCGAAATTCAAAAAAGTAGTGGGGCAAATTATATAGATCTTTAACTCATATACACCTAGTCAATATCAAATATGACATATACAAGTGTTTCTTACATAACGTAAACCTACTATATCTATAATTGGGCTAATCTAAAAACGAATATTTGAAAAAAAATAGTTAATGATGACCCTCCATAGATTCACCTATATAAGCCGCAGCTAAAGTGGCAAAAATAAGAGCTTGAATCCCGCTTGTAAATAATCCAAGGAACATGACAGGTATAGGAACCACTAAAGGTACTAAAGAAACAAGAACAACAACTACTAATTCATCGGCTAATATATTTCCGAAAAGTCGAAAACTAAGTGATAGGGGTTTTGTAAAATCTTCTAAGATGTTAATGGGTAAAAGAATTGGAGTTGGTTGAATGTATTTACTAAAATACCCTAATCCTTTTTTGCTAAGACCCGCATAAAAATATGCTACTGATGTGAGTAAAGCTAAAGCAACCGTCGTATTTATATCATTCGTTGGTGCTGCTAACTCCCCTTGAGGTAACTGGATAATTTTCCACGGTAAAAGGGCTCCTGACCAGTTAGAAACAAAAATAAATAAAAACAGGGTTCCAATAAAGGGAACCCATGGGCCATATTCTTCTCCAATCTGGGTTTGACTCACGTCTCGAATGAATTCAAGGACAAATTCAAAGAAATTTTGGCCATCAGTTGGAATGGTTTGTGGATTTCGAACCGCTAGAACTGCGGAACCTAATAAGATAGCAATTACAACCCAAGAAGTAATAAGGACTTGCGCATGAACTTGGAACCCCCCTATTTGCCAATAGAAATGTTGGCCTACTTCTACACCAGATATCTCATATAACCCTTCTTTTATTAGTGTGTTGATGGAACATGATAAAACATTCATATTGCCCTCTGACATAAATACGAACTTAAAATTATTTTGATTCAAGGTCCCCCCCCCCCCCCCCCTTTTTTTTTTACTTAATTTACTTGAATTTGATATATTTTTTTTTTGATATCAACTAAACTAATAACACAATATCCCCTGTTTTTTCTCTCTTTTTCTTTTGTACGATTCAGGAGTAGTAACCGATTTTATAAATCAAAATACAGGGAGCCCCTCCCTCAAAAAAATTTGATTTATTTATCTTATTATTAATCAAGAAGTTTGTATATAGCTAGAACGACCCTCACAAATTGCGAATACTAATTTGTTAAGAATGAATCGAATTGAAGCTATAGCG